TCATCTATTCTATAGTTCCTTACCGCGTAAATTTCCAATTAGTGCTCGTTGAGATTCATGGGCAATGCGGATTAATATTTAGGGATAGATATTACCTCTCCTTTTTCCTTTCAAAGAAATTGAAATGATTGAAGTTTTTCTATTTGGAATTGTTTTAGGTCTAATTCCTATTACTTTAGCTGGATTATTTGTAACTGCATATTTACAATACAGACGTGGTGATCAGCTGGACCTTTGATTAATTAATTAACATCTTTTTTGGATTGACCTCCTGTGAATTAAAGAAAGGAAGGGTTCAAATAGTGTCTCGTCTTAACCTAATCAAGACCCGAATCACGCTCTGTAGGATTTGAACCTACGACATCGGGTTTTGGAGACCCACGTTCTACCGAACTGAACTAAGAGCGCTTTCTAATCACAATAGCTAAGACTATATGTAAGGAAGAGTCCTTTGTTTTGTAATCCCAATACCTCTTGTATGCTATCATATAGCATACATATCTTATATATACCTAGACTAAAAAAGATTCTGTATGCAAGATTTGAATCGATTTCACTCGATCCCTCGTTACTGCTCAGAGGAGAAGTAATAGGTAGGGATGACAGGATTTGAACCCGTGACATTTTGTACCCAAAACAAACGCGCTACCAAGCTGCGCTACATCCCTTTCAATTGGTCGACTGTGTCATTGTAGAGAATTCCTGTCTTATTTTCCAAATCCTTTTTTTTATCCTTAGCCATATCCATTGATATACAAGTTATCTTGCCATTTCTTTTTTTGGTCTCATATAACAAACCATCTAATAATAGAAGGCTTATCTATCTAATATGTATTATTAGTGATTCGATATTAGTTATTAGAAGGCTTATATATTATTTATATATTATTATAATATATATTAGATGAATCGTAAAAAAGAACTCAAAATGAATGTTTTGGGGGAATGCTCATTTGGAAAGGGATGTTTTTTCGGTTTTAAGAAAGGGAAAAATCTGATCTAACGAATCCTTGTACATTTCAATTTGAATTAGGAATTTCGTGGACAAATACAAGCGGTTCTTATCTTAACTGCTTCCATATACATCCGATCCCATATGTATTACAATTATACATTACAATAAAGAAGGAGGATTTTCAATGCGAGATCTAAAAACATATCTTTCCGTGGCACCGGTACTAAGTGCTCTCTGGTTCGGGGCTTTAGCGGGTCTATTGATAGAGATCAATCGTTTCTTCCCGGATGCGTTGACATTCCCTTTTTTTTCCTAGTTATTAACTATTGACATGGGAAGGGGTGAAGAAGATTATAGATAGAATCACAAGATCTATGACTAATCCCTCCCCCTCTTTTCTTGGATCTAAAATAGAATTAGATCCGATTAAGTACAATAAAGAAAGGAGGAAAGAGAAATAAAAACGTAGATTCAACTCCGGCTAAATTCGGTTTACGCATCCAATTCAATTGAAAAAAAAAAATATCGTGAGAGCGGAAATTTGTCTAAAACAAGAATATCATACAAGATATTTAAATGAAAGAAGATTATCTTATGAATAGAATTCTATTGTAAATAGAACTCAATGAAATAGAGAAATAGAGTTCGAAATCGTTATTTTACTTTTTTTTCTATTTATATTCATTTTTATTATTTGAATTTTTTAAATATTGAATATTACTTACTATATTTTGTTGTGATTGCAACGAAATCTTTCCAAATTTCTAGTTCGAGCAACTTCTATTTCTTTTTTTCCTTCCTTTTTTTACCTTTAGATCGGAAAAAAGAAGGGTTGGTTAAATCAAAAACTCAAAGGGGGGTTATGTTATGGCCAGGGGTAAAGATGCCCGTGTAACGGTTATCTTGGAATGTACCAATTGTGTTCGAGGGGGTGTTAATAATAATAAGGAATCGAAGGGTATTTCCAGATATGTTACTCAAAAGAATCGACACAATACGCCTGGTCGATTAGAATTGAAAAAATTCTGTCCCTATTGTTACAAACAGACAATTCATGGGGAGATAAAGAAATAGATCGAATCAAGTGTCTGTCTTTTTTTACAAGGAAGATGAAAGGGGACACACCGTATTCTTAATTGTTATATGGAACAGGATTTCTATAATCTATGATATGGCTTAAATCTAGAATAACTTAAATAGAATAGAAAAAAGAAAAAAAAATCCTTTCCTTTTGTCATTCTCATTTTTTTGGATCAGATTCAACTAGTATTTTCGGGCTAAGGAATAAACAAACCATGGATAAATCCAAGCGACTCTTTCTTAAATCTAAGCGATCTTTTCGTAGGCGTTTGCCCCCGATCCAATCGGGGGATCGAATTGATTATAGAAACATCAGTTTAATTAGTCGATTTATTAGTCAACAAGGAAAAATTTTATCGAGACGGGTAAATAGATTGACTTTAAAACAACAAAGATTAATTACTATTGCTATAAAACAAGCTCGTATTTTATCTTTGTTACCTTTTCGTCATAAGGCGAAACGGTTTGAAAGAAAGCAGTCGACCGTAAGAACTGTTGGTCTTAGAACCAGAAATAAATAAAAAAAGCTTACTCCTCAATTAATTCAATTGAGAGTTTGTTTGAAAAATTCGAGAATCCAATCTTGCTTAGATTGTTGTATTGTAAGAAAAAACAAGAATGTGGGAACAAGAGATCCTTTTTTATTGGATATTGGACGTCTTTACTGATTTTATTTTGAGCGGCTTTATCATATTCTCTTTTTTATCATATTCTCCTTATCATATTATCATATTAATTTCTACTCTACCTTCCCGGAGTTCATTCTCCAGCGAACTAGATTTCAAATATTCTAGCGGATTCCTGACAATCTACTTCTTTTAGGATCTCATTGGAAATCATATAAAGACAATTCTTATTTAATATAGCGAGTTGTGCAAGCATTTTACGATTAAGAAGCAACTGCTTCTTGTACAGATTGTGTATAAGTTTACTATAAATATAGGATACGCCGTTCTGGCGAATTGCTGCATTTATTCGAGTGATCCACAAACGACGAAAATCTCTCTTTTGTCTATCTCTATCTCGATGAGACGAAAACAAAGCTCTTATTCTCTGTTGAATCATTGTTCGAGTCAGTTTTCCACGAGCCCCCCGCCAGCTTGATGCAAATAAACGCGTTTTTGTTCTACGTCTACGAGCTATATATCCCCGTCTAATTCTGGTCATTGAATAAATGAAACTTTAATGAATAACTAATAATTTTTTTTTCTTTCAGTTATTCTTTTCCTCTTTCCTAGTTTCTTAATAACAAAACGGATTCTTCCAATGTATAAAACAAAAATTCCAACGGCTTTGGCTACTATAACCTTCCCGACCACGATTTATCTTTTTTTTTTTTTTATCCGTATTTCACCTCGAAATAATAAATAGTATTGATACTCGGTATTAAAAAACCTAAAAGATAAAAAACTACTAAATAGAAATGAATAAAGAAATCGTGGGTTCCTTCGTTTCTATGGTTACGTCTTAAACGGTGAGGTCCTCTCTATACACCGGAGCCCCTGACTTCATTTAATCAATGCCATTGGGAACGTGTACAGTTCACATTCTCTGGCTCTACCCATGAATTATCTAGTCATAGGTCTTTCACAACGAGACCCACCTATACAGTAACGATATTGAATTATGAAGATTAGCTGAGTAGCTGACCCTTTTAGTCCGTTTTTTCCAATTTTTCCAAAGTAGGTGCATAAGATTTCTGCTTTGAAAATGGGATTTCCCCCGCTTAATGGATAACCATTTGTTACCAATGGGGAATTTTTTCATCTTCAATTCAAAATTGAAATGCTTGGATTTGCACCAATGGAAACCATAAATTCCAACACGCTAGAAGGATATAATATATCTTTTTTTATGTCTTTTTATTTAATAGTGAACGGCCCTTGCTTCTATTTTATCCCATTCACAGGTACTGACATTGAGACTTGATATTTTTTCCCTTTATTTTGTCCGAGCGAGGATCTGAACGAGTCGCACATACACCCTAGTACATGTTCCTCGGCGCTGAGGACATCCCCGCAGGGCGGGTGATTTCGTGACAGTTCTGATTGGCTGTCTTGTGTTTCTAATAAGTTGTTTAATAGTTGGCATCTTGAATCGTATACATAATGAGTGGGTGGGTTTAGATCGATCCGAACCCCACCCGGCCTGCTTAGGAATAATAGTCAACATTACGAAACACGGAAGTAGGAAGTTTAATTAAGCGCAACTCCCTGGTTGTGATTAGGATAAGGTGCAATCAAAACATTTTGAACCCCTATACGCGGGTACCATGAATATGCTGAAACCCAGCAATCTTAGCTAATGAATCCGTGTATATTTCAATTTGAATTAGGAATTCCGTGGACAAATGCAAGCGGTTCTTATCGTAACTGCTTCCATATGGATTCGATCCCATATGTATTACAATTATACATTACAATAAAGAAAGAGCAAGTTTATCTTCCCGGATGTGTTCACATTCCCTTTTTTTTCCTAGTATTTAAAGGGAAAACGAAAGGGAAACTTATCGCAATTCTCGTGGTGTTGCGGGGTTGGGAGAATCGTCCAGACGAGGATGGTCATCCCGTACACGAACAAGAATATCTTTAATCCCTATAGCATCAATAATTCCATAATCTTTGGCTTCGGTTGCTGACATAAAAATATTTCTTTCCAAATGGTCGTTTATAACCCTTGGGGGTTTGCCTGTTCTTTGTACATAAACCCTTAGGACCATTTCGCGAATTTCTTCTATTTCCTCTGAGTCCACGAATACCTCCGCCGCTGGGTCTTTGGCAGTATAAGAGGACGCGGGCTGATGCATCATTACCCTGATGATATCACAAATGGTTCCTCTATCTCGGATGATGAGGAGAGGGGATGATAATTAAGAAAAAGAAGATAGAATTGAGCAACCGTACAGGCATCTTCGGCACATTGCATACGGCTCCACAATCGAATTCACTTTGACCTGACCTTCCAGTGAAGAAAGAGAAAATAATATAGATTAGATATAGGGTTTAGTTTCTCAGATCCGGGTCGGCAAATGATCCAATTACCATCCTTGCTTTCAGAACAGTTAAAAAATACTATGATGGCCCCGTTGCTTTTTATATATTATTTCGTTTGTGATTCAGCAATCCCAAAGTTTCTTTTTTTTTTTTCGTACTCTTTCATTTTATAGGGGAGAAACAAAAAAGTTTGTGACGCTGAAAAGGTCCCGGAGAAAATCGGGGAATACCTCTTATACTAATTTGATAGTGCCCTTTCGATATATAATCTATGTTTTGAAAATATATATATATTTCATATCGAATTCGAGAAGTGCCATGCTATTATTACTTAATATTCATATTTCATATGGCGAAGGCATAGTCTTTTTTCTTAAAAAACGCATTGGCGCCAAGCGTTAGGGGATGCTAGGCGTTTGGTAATTTCTCCGCCGACCAGGAGAAAGGATCCCATTGAGGCGGCTAATCCCAGGCCTAGTGTATAGACATGAGGTGTTACGAATTGCATAGTATCATAAATGACTAATCCGGCTACTGCCAACCCGCCGGGAGAGTTTATAAAGAAATAAAGATCTTTATTCGCATCCTCTATGCTGAGAAATATCATCAGCCCAGCAATGTGATTCCCGATCTCGTAATCAACTTCTTGGCCTAAAAAGAGGGATCTGCTTCGATAAAGTCCGTTAATTAGGATAAAATTTGTATCCCTTAAGATAAGAGCCGTACATGCACCTTTTGATGCATACGGTTTAACAAAATTTGCGAAAAAAAGAATCAATGTGTAGATTCCGGCCCTCTTTCTTTTGTTTTTTATGGCGGGACACCCTTTTTCTAATCTAATTTTATAATTTATTAAAGAAGCGTCTTTTTTTTTTTTCTTTTTTCAAGAAAGACGCCTTTTCCTTTGTCCCCCTTCCCTATAAATAAACAAAATCCATTAAACTTATCGACCTAACTTCTCATTGATGTATGGTTTCACCGAGATCGAATCCCAATCACGATGTTATTTTCTTGTTCCTAATGGACTTCCTCAGTTGTTTTAGGTTTCTGCTCTACTCCGAGTAAAAATAGACCCGATTTAGATTTGCACATACAGCAGGACACATCTTACTAATATAAAACTTCGTTTTTTTCCTACCACTTACTTCTTTTTCAATTCATTTCCTATCTTCTGCCAAATATTCGACGTATTTATCCTATTTTTGGGGGTATTAAAAGTCATAAATTTTTTTCTTATTCAAAAGAGCTTTTATGATCTATGATATAAGTATTATGAAATTAAGTATTAATAATCATAAATATATTTATTACCAATTGGGTTTTTTCTAAACAGAGCCTGGGTCCTTCATTTTTTTGGTCCACCCAAGCTAACCATAAATTTTTAGAAATTAGATTCTAATTGATAATATTGATTTGAATACCCCCCAAAATAGATCGAATTGTACATAATTGAACTTAACAATCGAACTTCCTTCACGCTCCAAATTTTTGATAATTCAGTCTTTCTTGGGCAAAATGGGCGATATCTCGATCGGGGGAGACAACGGGAAAATCCCATATAGCCCAAAATATCTGACAAGTCGCACTACAGGTCAACCCAAGAAGCTTCTTCATCTCCGGGAATCCGGAAAGGTATTTTTGGAACACCAATAGGCATAAAAAGCGAGCAACAAAAAACCGCGACCCTGGAAGAAGGTGGAATAAAAAATAAAATAAGGTGTTGTTATCGGCCTTACGCGGCGCGGGATCTTTCATGTGTAAGCGTCGGTCGGACCGCGTCCGCTTTGGTGTGGAAGCGTCAGAAAACCTTGATTGCCTTAATCATATTGTCTTTTATCATCTTTTATCCATAGCGGTGAAAAAAAATTACGATAGGTTTTTTGAATGATTAACAACTATGTATTTGTTCATAGAAAATGGGATCAACCCCCATTGCGTATTGGTACTTATCGGATATAGAATAGATCTGCTTCTCATTGTTCCTACGAACCGAATTCTTACGTTTTTACTAAAAAAAAACAAGAATATAACAAATATTAATCCTTTCTCCGAGAGAATCCACTGAAAGGGGGAGGTCCATAGCATAGTTTTTCCAATGCAATAAAGTTACATAGTGTCTATTTTTCGTTGATAAAGGGGTATTTACATGGGTTTGCCTTGGTATCGTGTGCATACCGTCGTATTGAATGATCCCGGCCGTTTGCTGGCTGTCCATATAATGCATACAGCTTTGGTTTCTGGTTGGGCCGGTTCAATGGCTTTATATGAATTAGCAGTTTTTGATCCCTCTGACCCCGTCCTTGATCCAATGTGGAGACAAGGTATGTTCGTTATACCCTTCATGACTCGTTTAGGAATAACTAATTCATGGGGTGGTTGGAGTATCACAGGGGGAACTGTATCGAATCCGGGTATTTGGAGTTACGAAGGTGTGGCCGGCTCACATATTATGTTTTCTGGCTTGTGCTTCTTGGCAGCTATCTGGCATTGGGTGTATTGGGATTTAGCAATATTTTCTGATGAACGCACAGGAAAACCCTCTTTAGATTTGCCCAAGATTTTTGGAATTCATTTATTTCTTTCAGGGCTAGCTTGCTTTGGTTTTGGTGCATTTCATGTAACAGGGTTGTATGGTCCTGGAATATGGGTGTCCGATCCTTATGGACTAACCGGGGAGGTACAACCTGTAAATCCAGCATGGGGCGTAGAAGGTTTTGATCCTTTTGTTCCAGGAGGGATAGCCTCTCATCATATTGCAGCGGGGACTTTAGGTATATTAGCGGGTCTATTTCATCTTAGTGTCCGTCCGCCCCAACGTCTCTACAAGGGATTGCGTATGGGCAATATTGAAACCGTCCTTTCCAGTAGTATTGCTGCTGTCTTTTTTGCAGCTTTTGTTGTTGCTGGAACAATGTGGTATGGTTCAGCAACTACTCCTATCGAATTATTTGGTCCCACCCGTTATCAATGGGATCAGGGATACTTCCAGCAAGAAATATATCGAAGAGTTGGCGCTGGGCTAGCAAAAAATCAAAGCTTATCAGAAGCTTGGTCTAAAATTCCTGAAAAATTGGCTTTTTATGATTACATCGGGAATAATCCTGCAAAAGGGGGATTATTCAGAGCGGGTTCAATGGACAGCGGGGATGGAATAGCTGTTGGGTGGTTAGGACATCCTATCTTTAGAGATAAAGAGGGGCGTGAACTTTTTGTACGTCGTATGCCTACTTTTTTTGAAACATTTCCGGTTGTTTTGGTAGACGGAGACGGAATTGTTAGAGCCGACGTTCCTTTTAGAAGGGCAGAATCGAAGTATAGTGTCGAACAAGTAGGTGTAACCGTTGAGTTCTATGGTGGCGAACTCAATGGAGTCAGTTATAGTGATCCTGCTACTGTTAAAAAATATGCTAGACGCGCTCAATTAGGTGAAATTTTTGAATTAGATCGCGCTACTTTGAAATCGGATGGTGTTTTTCGTAGCAGTCCGAGGGGCTGGTTTACTTTTGGGCATGCTTCGTTTGCTCTGCTCTTCTTCTTCGGGCACATTTGGCATGGTGCTAGAACCCTCTTCAGAGATGTTTTTGCTGGTATTGACCCGGATTTGGATACTCAATTAGAATTTGGAGCATTCCAAAAACTTGGAGATCCAACTACAAAAAGACAAGCAGTCTGATACAGGATTTCTCTGTTATTTATTTTTTCTTTCTTTTTTTGATTTCACATAGGTTAAGGTTAACCGAAAAATCTTCTTCCCCTTTTCTTTGACTCTTTCTTTTTCTTTATCGGAGAGATAATCTCAAATAAATAGGTACGGAAGTTATAATTGTAAGTAAAGCACGATCGAATTTATGGAAGCATTGGTTTATACATTCCTCTTAGTCTCCACTCTAGGGATCATTTTTTTCGCTATCTTTTTTCGAGAACCGCCTAAAATTCAAACTAAAAAGACGAAATGATTTTTTATTATATCAATTGAAGTAATGAGCCTCCCAATGTTGGGAGGCTCATTACTTCAACTAGTCCCCGTGTTCCTCGAACGGATCTCTTAATTGTTGAGAGGGTTGCCCAAAAGCAGTATATAAGGCATACCCCGTAAAACTTACAAGTAAACCAGATATAAAGATGGCGACTAGGGTTGCTGTTTCCATTATTATATAATTTCAAGAACAAAAAAAATGGATCTCTGAAAAAAGCGTTTATTTACAACGGAATGGTATACAAAGTCAACAGATCTCAATTAATACAAAATAGGATGTATGGCTACACAAACTGTTGAGGATAGTTCTAGAGCTAGACCAAAACAAACAGGTTTAGGGGGGTTATTGAAACCATTAAATTCAGAATATGGTAAAGTAGCTCCTGGGTGGGGAACTACCCCTTTGATGGGTCTTGCAATGGCTCTATTTGCGGTATTCTTATCTATTATTTTGGAAATTTATAATTCTTCTGTTTTATTGGATGGAATTTCAATGAATTAGATTCACACTAACCGCGAATTTTTGGCTTTTTCAATAGAAAATAAAGCATTTCGGTTTTGGATTTTTATCTGATTCTATTTTTTTGTTATTGGTAGTTCGATCGTGGAATTTCTTTCTGTATTTCCGGAATATGAGTGTGTGACTTGTTATAATGGATCTTATTGATAGTACAGAGAGTGGGTCTGTCATCTTGATAGAGATGGTTTTACCTCGTCGGATATTCATTCTCCTATCTGAAGCACGGAATAGATGAAATAGATCAAAAAAAAATATATATATTCACTATGATTCCTACTTAATATTCACACCCCGTGACCGGATTCCAAAAGAATTTCCAAAGAGTTATAAATCAAAATACTTTTCTTTTATTTTTAACCCCCCCTGTTTTATTTTGATCCAAGTAAAAAACTTTCTTTGGATTTTGAGTCATTATATTTATCATTCAATAAGTGATGATCCAATGGTTCTTACTCAGGGAATCCTTGGATTTAGTT